TTAAAAATAAGCTAAATAAAGCTTTTGGGTTCATACCTCAAATATAAAGGAAATCCTTTTTTTTAAATTAATAAAGTGCCTGATTAAAGGATTATTCTGATAGGATAAATTATGTAATTTTTTACCTTTATTATATTTTATAGAATTAAACTATATCTAATAACTTCAAAAATTACTGTGCATCTTACACTAAAATATAATTTTATAATATGAATAAATTTCATTTTAGAATAATTCAATTCTTATTTTTTATTCTTTTATTAACTAATTCTAATAAAATATTTTTTTTATTTATTTTATTTTTTAGAACATTAATTTCTATTTCCGCTAATTCATGATTAGGATGTTGAATTGGATTAGAAATCAATTTATTAAGATTTATCCCCCTTATTTCTTCCCCTTATAATCTTTTAAATTCAGAAGCTTCATTAAAATATTTTATTACTCAATCAATTGCCTCAATTAATTTTTTATTTTCAATTTTATTAAGATTATTTTTTATAAAAAATTTTTTATTTAATAATTTTTTTTCTATTATTATTAATTCTTCTTTATTAATAAAAATAGGATCAGTTCCATTTCATTTTTGGTTTCCTAATGTAATAGAAGGTCTTTCTTGATTTAATTGTTTTATTTTAATAACATGACAAAAAATTACCCCTATAATTTTATTATCTTATTATTTTAATTTAAATTTTTTATATTTAATTATAATTTTTAATGTTTTAATTGGAGCTATTGGAAGATTTAATCAAACTTCCCTACGTAAATTAATAGCTTTCTCTTCAATTAATAATTTAGGTTGAATAATTTCTTCCATTATTATTAGTGAAAATCTTTGAATAATTTATTTTATTTTTTATTCAATTTTTACATTTATTATATGTTTTTTATTTTATATTATTAATATTTTTTTTATAAATCAATTATTTTTTTTTAATATAAATTTTTTAATTAAAATTTCAATTATAATTAATTTTCTTTCTTTAGGAGGATTACCTCCTTTCTTAGGATTTTTTCCTAAGTGAATTGTTATTAATTATTTATTAAATAATAATTTTTTTATTATTTCTTTTATTTTTATTATATCAAGTTTAATTTTATTATTTATTTATATTCGAATTATTTATTCTTCTTTATTATTTTTTTCTGTTAAATTAAAATGATTTAAAATTTATATTAAAAATAATTTTTTAATTTTAATTTATTTTTTTAATTTTATTTCTTTATTAGGTATAATTATTAGAACTTTTTTTTTTTAAGGTTTTAAGTTAATTAAAACTAATAATCTTCAAAATTATTTATAAAGAAATTTCTTTAAGCCTTAGTATATTTACACCTTAAAATTTGCAATTTTATATCATTATTGAATATAAGACTATATAATAAAAGAGATTATTTCTCGTTAATAAATTTACAATTTATCGCTTATAACTCAGCCATTTTATTAAGCGAAAATGACTTTTTTCTACTAATCATAAAGATATCGGAACTTTATATTTTATTTTTGGAATTTGAGCAGGAATAGTAGGTACTTCTTTAAGTTTATTAATTCGAACTGAATTAGGAAATCCAGGTTCATTAATTGGAGATGATCAAATTTATAATACTATTGTAACTGCTCATGCTTTTATTATAATTTTTTTTATAGTAATACCTATTATAATTGGAGGATTTGGAAATTGATTAGTACCTCTTATATTAGGAGCCCCTGATATAGCTTTTCCTCGAATAAATAATATAAGATTTTGACTCTTACCCCCATCATTAATTTTATTAATTTCAAGAAGAATTGTTGAAAATGGAGCAGGAACAGGATGAACAGTTTATCCCCCACTTTCATCTAATATTGCTCATGCAGGATCTTCTGTTGATTTAGCTATTTTTTCATTACATTTAGCTGGTATTTCTTCAATTTTAGGAGCAATTAATTTTATTACAACAATTATTAATATACGAATTAACAATATATCTTTTGATCAAATACCATTATTTGTTTGATCTGTTGGTATTACCGCTCTTCTTTTATTATTATCTTTACCTGTATTAGCTGGAGCTATTACTATACTTCTTACAGATCGTAATTTAAATACTTCATTTTTTGACCCTGCTGGAGGAGGTGATCCAATTCTTTACCAACATTTATTTTGATTTTTTGGTCATCCAGAAGTTTATATTTTAATTTTACCAGGATTTGGTATAATCTCCCATATAATTTCTCAAGAAAGAGGAAAAAAAGAAACTTTTGGTTATTTAGGGATAATTTATGCTATAATAGCAATTGGTCTTCTTGGATTTATTGTTTGAGCACATCATATATTCACAGTTGGTATAGATATTGATACACGAGCTTATTTTACTTCAGCTACTATAATTATTGCAGTTCCAACAGGAATTAAAATTTTTAGTTGATTAGCTACAATTCATGGAACTCAAATTAATTATAGACCATCAATATTATGAAGATTAGGATTTATTTTTTTATTTACAGTAGGAGGTTTAACAGGAGTTGTATTAGCTAATTCTTCAATTGATATTACTCTTCATGATACTTATTATGTTGTTGCACATTTTCATTATGTTTTATCTATAGGAGCTGTATTTGCTATTTTTGGAGGTTTTATTCATTGATATCCTTTATTTACAGGATTATCTATAAATCCTTATTTATTAAAAATTCAATTTATTTCAATGTTTATTGGAGTTAATTTAACTTTTTTCCCACAACATTTTTTAGGTTTAGCCGGAATACCTCGACGTTATTCTGATTATCCAGATAGATTTATTTCATGAAATATTATTTCTTCATTTGGTTCTTATATTTCTCTTTTTTCAATAATTATAATAATACTTATTGTATGAGAATCTTTAATTAATCAACGTTTAATTCTTTTTTCATTAAATATATCTTCATCTATTGAATGATATCAAAATTTACCTCCAGCTGAACATTCTTATAATGAATTACCTATTTTAAGTAATTTCTAATATGGCAGATTATATGTGATGGATTTAAACCCCATTTATAAAGGATTATCCTTTTTTTAGAATATGGCAACATGATCTAATCTTAATTATCAAAATAGAGCTTCTCCATTAATAGAACAAATTATTTTTTTTCATGATCATACTTTAATTATTTTAATTATAATTACAATTTTAGTTTCATATTTAATAATTAGTTTATTTTTTAATAAATATATTAATCGATTTTTATTAGAAGAACAAATAATTGAATTAATTTGAACTATTTTACCTGCAATTACTCTTATTTTTATTGCTTTACCTTCTTTACGACTTTTATATTTATTAGACGAACTTAATAATCCTTTAATTACTCTTAAATCAATTGGACATCAATGATATTGAAGATATGAATATTCAGATTTTAATAATGTCGAATTTGATTCTTACATAATTCAATCAATTGATAATTTAAATAATTTTCGTTTATTAGATGTTGATAATCGAATTGTTTTACCTATAAATAATCAAATTCGTATTTTAATTACAGCTACTGATGTTATTCATTCATGAACTATTCCATCATTAGGAGTAAAAGTTGATGCTAATCCAGGTCGATTAAATCAAACAAGATTTTTTATTAACCGACCCGGATTATTTTTTGGTCAATGTTCTGAAATTTGTGGAGCAAACCACAGTTTTATACCTATTGTAATTGAAAGAATCTCAATTAAAAATTTTATTAATTGAATTAATAATTATTCTTCATTAGATGACTGAAAGCAAGTACTGGTCTCTTAAACCATTTTATAGTAAATTAGCAATTACTTCTAATGAAAGAATTAGTTAATTTATAACATAAATATGTCAAATTTAAATTATTACTTAAGTAATATTCTTTTATTCCACAAATAATACCTATTAACTGAATTTTTTCATTAATTTTTTTTATTAGAATTTTTATTATTTTTAATATTATAAATTATTTTATTTTTAATTATAAAAATATCAATTATATTAATAAAAATAATAAATTAATAAAAAATAATTTTTATTGAAAATGATAAATAATTTATTTTCAATTTTTGATCCCTCAACTAATATTTTTAATTTATCAATTAATTGAATAAGAACTTTTATTGGTTTATTATTTATTCCTTATTCTTTTTGATTAATTCCAAATCGTCACTTTATTTTTTGAAATTTCATTTCATCAAAATTACATGAAGAATTTAAAACTCTTTTAGGTCCTAATAGATATAATGGAACAACTTTTATTTTTATTTCATTATTCTTTTTTATCTTATTTAATAATTTTTTAGGTTTATTTCCTTATATTTTTACTAGAACTAGTCATTTAAATATTTCTTTATCTTTAGCATTAACTTTTTGATTAAGTTTTATAATTTATGGATGAATTAATAATACTCAACATATGTTTATTCATATAATCCCTCAAGGAACCCCCACTATTTTAATACCTTTTATAGTATTAATTGAAACAATTAGAAATATTATTCGTCCTGGAACCTTAGCAGTACGTCTTACAGCTAATATAATTGCCGGTCATCTATTATTAACTTTATTAAGTAATACAGGAACAAATTTACCCAATTATTTATTAATTATTTTAATTTTTATCCAAATTCTATTATTAATTTTAGAATCTGCTGTAGCAGTTATTCAATCTTATGTTATTACTATTTTAAGTACTCTTTATTCTAGTGAAGTTAATTAATTTATAAATGACATCTAATCATAATCATCCATATCATTTAGTAGATTATAGACCTTGACCATTAACTGGAGCTATTGGTGTAATAACTTTAGTTACTGGAATAGTAAAATGATTTCATAATTTTAATTTAAATTTAATTATTTTAGGATATATCATTATTTTATTAACTATATATCAATGATGACGAGATATTTGTCGAGAAGGAACATTTCAAGGTAAACATACAATTTTAGTTACTAAAGGATTACGATGAGGAATAATTTTATTTATTGTTTCAGAAATTTTTTTCTTTATTTCATTTTTTTGAGCATTTTTTCATAGAAGTCTTTCCCCTAATATTGAAATTGGTTCTATATGACCCCCTATAAGAATTTTACCTTTTAATCCATTTCAAATTCCTTTACTTAATACAATTATTTTAATTACATCAGGTATTACAGTTACATGAGCTCATCATGCTTTAATAGAAAATAATTTTACTCAAACTCTACAAAGTTTATTAATTACTGTTTTATTAGGTATTTATTTTACAATTCTTCAAGCCTATGAATATATTGAAGCTCCTTTTTCTATTGCTGATAGAGTTTATGGATCAACATTTTTTATAGCTACAGGATTTCATGGACTTCATGTTATTATTGGAACTATTTTCTTATTAACATGTTTTATTCGACACTTAAATAACCATTTTTCTAATACTCACCACTTTGGATTTGAAGCAGCTGCATGATATTGACATTTTGTTGATGTAGTATGATTATTCCTTTATATTTCAATTTATTGATGAGGAAATTAACTATTTATATAATATATTTAGTATATTTGACTTCCAATCAAAAAGTTTAATTTTTTTTTAATATAAATAATTATTCTTATAATAATAATATCTTTAATTATAATCATTATCTCTAATATTTTTATAATAATTTCATTTATTATTTCAAAAAAATCTTTTCTTGATCGAGAAAAATGTTCACCTTTTGAATGTGGTTTTGATCCTAAATCATTATCCCGTATTCCATTTTCTTTACATTTTTTTTTAATTACAGTAATTTTTTTAATTTTTGATGTAGAAATTGCATTAATTTTTCCAATAATTCCCACATTTTTAAGAGTTAATTTTATTACTTGATTTAAAATTAATTTCTTCTTTATTATTATTCTTTTATTAGGACTTTATCATGAATGAAATCAAAATATACTTAATTGAACAAATTAAAGGATTATAGTTTATTAAAAACATTTGATTTGCATTCAAATAATATTGAATTTCAATTTATCTTAAATAAGAAGCAATTTGCATTTAATTTCGACTTAAAAGATAGAGTTAATAACTCCTTATTTATTAATTGAAACCAAATAGAGGTATATCACTGTTAATGATAAAATTGAATCTTAATTCCAATTAGAAATATATAATAATTAAGCTGCTAACTTAATTTCTAGTGAATAAAATCATTAATATTTCTTATATAAATAATATATATATATATATATTTATATAGTTTAAATAAAACTTTACATTTTCATTGTAAAAATAAAAAAATTTTTTTTATAAATATTTAAAGATTATATAATCACCCTAATATCTTCAATATTATACTCTTAATTAAGCTATTTAAATAAATTATAATTAAAATAATAAAAATTATTATTCATAAAATAAATCTAAATAAATAAATTTTAAAATTATTTATTTGATAAATTATATTAATTAAAGAATAAATCTTAATAATTTTATATATACCTTGACCTCTATAAATTTCTGTTCATCCTATATCAATATTTTTTCTTAAAATTTGACCAAATTTTAAAAAATAATAATTTAATCCATAAGTTGATAAATTAGGTAAAAATCATATTAATATTAAAAATCTTCTTAAATTATAAAATATTAAAAATTTATTTATAGAATATATATTTATATTTCTAATTAATCAACCTATTAATATACCAATAAAAATTACATAAATTACTATTATTTTTAAAGAAATTGGTAAATAAATTATGTAAGGATAATAAAAAATTAATCAACTTAAAAATCTTCCTGAAATTAATCTTATAAATAATAAAATAAATATACTTTTTAATATAATATAATCCTCATCATATAAATTATAAACAGATAATAAATTATAATCATTAATTATTAAATATATAAGTAAACGAATAGTATAAAATATTGTTAAACCTGTAGAAAAATAATATAAATAAAAAATTAATAAATTTAAATTTCTTATTCTTACTATTTCTAAAATTATATCCTTAGAATAAAATCCAGCTAAAAAAGGAATCCCACATAAAGCTAAATTAGAAATATTTATACATAAAGAAGTTAATGGAACATAAATTCTAATCCCCCCTATTATACGAATATCTTGATTATTATTTATTATATGAATAATTAATCCAGCACATATAAATAATAAAGCTTTAAATATTGCATGAGTTAATAAATGAAAAAAAGCTAAATCATAAAATCCTATTCTTAAAATTCTTATTATTAAACCTAATTGTCTTAATGTAGATAAAGCAATAATTTTTTTTAAATCAAATTCATAATTTGCACAAATTCCTGATATTATTATAGTCAACCCAGAAAATAACAATAAAAATTTTAAAAAATATATTTCAATTAATAAATTATTAAAACGAATTAATAAATATACCCCAGCAGTTACTAAAGTAGAAGAATGAACTAAAGCAGAAACTGGTGTAGGAGCTGCTATTGCAGCAGGTAATCAAGAACTAAAAGGAATTTGAGCTCTTTTTGTTATAGCTGCAATAATTACTAATAATCTAATAATTTTTATAGAAAAATCATTTCTTATAAAATTTAAATAAAAAATATAATTTCAACTTCCATAATTTAATATTCAAGAAACTAATATTAAAATTATAATATCCCCAATTCGATTTGATAAAGCAGTTAATATCCCGGCATTATAAGATTTAATATTTTGATAATAAATTACTAAACAATAGGAAACTAAACCTAAACCATCTCAACCCAAGAAAATTCTAATTATATTTGGACTAATAATTAATAAAATTATAGAAAATACAAATAATAAAATTAAAATAATAAATCGATTTAAATTTAATTCTGATCTTATATAACTTTTTCTATAAAAAATAACTGTTGAAGAAATTAAAGATACAAATATTATAAATAATAATGATATTCAGTCTAATAAAATAGAAAATACAATATTAATTGAATTAAAAGAAATAATTTCCCATTCTAAAAAAATAATCATATTATTTATAATAAAATAAATTATTATAAAAAAATTAATTAATATAAAAAAAAATAAAAAAAAAAATCTAATAAAACAAATAGAAAATTTATTAATAACTTAAAATGAAATTTTTCATATATTTGATTCCACAAATCAATATTTTAATTTTAAATTATTTAAGTAAAATCAAATTATTCTAAAATCAATTTTTAAAATTAAAATATTTAAAGGTAATCAATGTAATATTAAAATTAAGTATTCTCGAGAAGTACCAGTATAAAATCTATAAATTCTTATATTATACTTTCCATGTTGAGTATAAGAATATAAATATAGTCTATAACCAGCTCTAAAAAATGAAATACATATAAGTATAATTATACTTAATCAAGATCATCTTACTAATCTATTAATTAATCTAATTTCACCTATTAAATTTAATGAAGGAGGAGCAGCCATATTAGAAGATATTATTAAAAATCATCATAATCTTATAGAAGGTATAAAATTTATTATTCCCTTATTAATAAATAATCTTCGACTATTTAATCGTTCATAATTTATATTAGATAAGCAAAATATTCCAGAAGAACATAACCCATGACCAATTATTAAAATATAAGAACCTATATAACCTCAATAATTTATCGTTATAATTCCCCCAATTACAATTCTTATATGAGCAACAGATGAATAAGCAATTAAAGATTTTATATCAATTTGACAAAAACATTTTATTCTAATATAAAAACCCCCAATTAATCTAATCACTATTCATAAGTATCTTATTTTTAAATTAATTTTTTGTAAAATGATTAAAATACGTAAAAGACCATAACCACCTAATTTTAATATAATTGCCGCTAAAATTATAGATCCAGAAATTGAAGCTTCTACATGAGCTTTAGGAAGTCATAAATGAACAAAATATATAGGTATTTTTACTAAAAAAGCAATAATTAATCTTAAATATAAAATTATTAAATTATAATCATAAAATTTTAAAAAATAAATTATTATATAATTTATATTTTTATAAATATAAAAAATACCTAATAATAAAGGTAAAGAAGCAAATAAAGTATAAAATAATAAATATATTCCTGCTTGAATTCGTTCAGGTTGATAACCTCAACCAATAATTAATATTAAAGTTGGGATTAATCTTCTTTCAAAAAATAAATAAAATAAAAATAAATTTATCACTCTAAAAGTTAAATATAATATTAATATTAAAAAAATAATATTACATAAAAATAAATTTGAATAAAAATTATTTTTATATAATCTTTCTCTAGCTATTACTATTAATCTTCTAATTCAAATTCTTAATAAAATTAAACCATAAGAAATCATATCATAACCTAATATATATCTTAAATTACAAAAATTTATAATACTAATAGTAGAATTTATAAATAATAATATTATAAACATTAATAATATTTGAACCGTTCAAAATATATTCTTTTTAAAACATAAAGGAATTATAAAAAATATTATAAATAAAAATTTTATCATTAAATTAAATTAAAACTTTGAAAATAATCATTTCCATGAGTTCGAATCATAGAAACTAAAATTGATAACCCTAATGCTCCTTCACATACAGAAAAAACTAAAAATACTATTAATATATATAAATTATAATCAATTATCATTAAATATAATAATATTAAAAAAAAAATTCTTAATACCATAAATTCTAAACTTATTAATACAATTAATAAATGTTTATGTTTAGAAACAAAAATTATATTTCCAAATATAAACATAATAATAATAATTAATCTTATATTTAACATTTATTTTAAGTTTTTATAGTTTAAAAAAAACTTTGGTCTTGTAAATCAAAAATAAGAATTTTTCTTTAAAAACTTCAAAGAAAAAGATTTTCTTTATCTATAATCTCCAAAATTATTATTTTTATAAACTATTCTTTGATATTTTAAAAATATTTTTATCTACTTTTTTAATTTCAATTTCAATTTTATTATATTTTATTAATCATCCCCTTGCAATAGGAATTTTAATTTTAATTCAAACCCTTCTAACATGTTTAATTTCAGGAATATTAATTAATACATATTGATTTTCATATATTCTTTTTTTAATTTTTTTAGGAGGATTATTAGTATTATTTATTTATGTATCAAGAGTAGCTTCAAATGAATTATTTAAAATTCATTTTTCTGAAAAATTTTCTTATATTTATATTATTTTTATTATAATTTTTAGAATTTTATATAAAAATAACTTAATTTGAATAAATTTTTCATTCAATGATGAAATAATTAATTTTTTTTATTCAAATTTATTTTTTAATAATGAATATAATTTTAATTTATCTAAATTATATAATAAACAAAATTATTTTTTAATAATAATATTAATTATTTATTTATTTATTACTTTAATTGCAATTGTAAAAATTACTAATATTTTTTTTGGTCCATTACGATCATTTAATAATTAATGATAAATTTATATAAACCTATTCGTAAAACTCATCCAGTAATTAAAATTATTAATGGATCTTTAATTGATCTTCCTTCCCCATCGAATATTTCCTCATGATGAAATTTTGGTTCTTTATTAGCTTTATGCTTAATAATTCAAATTTTAACAGGATTATTTTTAACCATATATTATACTGCTAATATTGATTTAGCATTTTTCAGAGTTAATTATATTTGTCGAAATGTTAACTATGGTTGATTAATTCGAACTTTACATGCTAATGGAGCATCATTTTTTTTTGTTTGTATTTATTTTCACATTGGACGAGGAATTTATTATGAATCTTTTAATTTAAAACTTACCTGAATAATTGGAGTTATTATTTTATTTTTATTAATAGCTACAGCTTTTATAGGTTATGTTCTTCCATGAGGGCAAATATCTTTTTGAGGAGCTACAGTAATTACTAACTTATTATCTGCAATTCCTTATTTAGGAACTATAATAGTTAATTGAATTTGAGGGGGATTTGCAGTTGATAATGCAACTTTAACTCGATTTTATACCTTCCATTTTTTATTTCCTTTTATTATTCTTATATTAACTATAATTCATTTATTATTTTTACATCAAACAGGATCTAATAATCCTTTAGGAATTAATAGAAATTTAGATAAAATTCCTTTTCACCCATTTTTTACATTTAAAGATTTAATTGGATTTATTATTTTAATTTCAATTTTAACATTTCTTTCTCTTATTAATCCTTATTTATTAGGAGACCCGGATAATTTTATTCCAGCTAATCCTTTAGTTACCCCAATTCATATTCAACCAGAATGATATTTTTTATTTGCTTATGCTATTCTTCGATCAATTCCTAACAAATTAGGAGGAGTAATTGCTTTAGTAATATCTATTTTAATTTTAATTATTTTACCTTTTACATTTAATAAAAAAATTCAAGGTATTCAATTTTATCCTTTAAACCAAATCTTATTTTGATTACTAATTACAACAATTATTTTATTAACTTGAATTGGAGCTCGATCTGTAGAAGATCCTTATATTATTACAGGTCAAATTTTAACATTAATTTATTTTTCTTATTTTATTATTAACCCAATTTTAAATAAATTTTGAGATAAATTAATTTTCAATTATTAATTAATGAGCTTGTATAAGCATTTGTTTTGAAAACTTAAGAAAGAATAATTATTCTATTAATTTATACTAAATTTATTTTATATATTAAAATTATTTTTAATCCTATAAAAAATAATAAATAATTTAATGATAAAGGTAAATATCTTTTTCAACATAAATATATTAATTTATCATAACGATAACGAGGTAATGTTCCACGAACTCAAATAAAAAAAAAAGATAAAAATACTAATTTTAAATAAAATATTAAATTTAATTCATAACCCCCTATATAAATAATAACAAATAATAATCTTATAAATAAAATTATAGAATACTCAGCTAAAAAAATTAAAGCAAATCCTCCTCTTCTATATTCAATATTAAACCCAGAAACCAATTCTCTTTCTCCTTCAGCGAAATCAAAAGGAGTACGATTAGTTTCTGCTATTAATGAAGATAAAAAACATATTCTTAAAGGTATTATTATTATTATTAATCAAACCAAATATTGATATTCTCTAAACTTAATTATATTAAAATTTATAATTAAAATAATACTTGATATTAAAATTAAAGATAATCTAACTTCATAAGAAATTGTTTGAGCTACTGCACGTAATCCCCCTAATAAAGAATAATTTCTATTAGAAGATCACCCAGCAATTAATAAAGTATAAACCCCAATTCTTGTACAGCTTAAAAAAAATAATAAACCTAAATTAAAACTAATTATATTAAAAATGTAAGGAATTAATAATCAAATTATTAAAGATAATATAAATCTTACAATAGGAGAAAAATAAAAAGAATAATAATTAGAATAATTTAAATAAACTTGTTCCTTAGAGAATAATTTAATTGCATCACAAAATGGTTGTAAAATACCTATTATTCCTATTTTATTAGGACCCTTACGAATTTGAATATATCCTAAAACTTTTCGTTCTAATAAAGTTAAAAAAGCAACACCAATTAAAACACCAATTAATAAAATTAAAATACCAATAAAAATATTATATAAATCTTGTATTATCATATACTATCTATATAATATAATTATATATTTATGACTTCTAAAATCATCACATTTATCTGTCAAAATAGTAATTATTAATTATTAATATTCATTAAATTTTAATTATTAAAAATACTTGATCCTTTCGTACTAAAATATTTTTTTTTATTAAAGATAGAAACCAACCTGGCTCACACCGGTTTGAACTCAGATCATGTAAGATTTTAATGATCGAACAGATCAAAATTTTAAACTTTTGCATTTAAATTTTATCTTAATCCAACATCGAGGTCGCAAACTTTTTTTTTTATTTGTACTAAAAAAAAATATTACGCTGTTATCCCTAAGGTAATTTTTTCTTTTAATCATAATAAATGGATCAATTAATCACTTATTTATGTTTTTTTTAAAAAAAAAGTTATATTAATTTTTTTATCACCCCAATAAAATATTAATTTTACTTTTAATATTTATTTATATATATAATCTTAAATAATTTTAATATAAAACTCTATAGGGTCTTCTCGTCTTTTAAATTTATTTTAGCTTTTTAACTAAAAAATTAAATTTTATAATTATATTAGAGACAGTTTATATTTCATCAAATCTTTCATACAAGTCTTCAATTAAAAGACTAATGATTATGCTACCTTTGTACAGTCAATATACTGCAGCCCTTTAATATATTTATCAGTGGGCAGATTAGACTTTAAATTATTATCTAAAAGACATGTTTTTGATAAACAAGTGAATATAAAATTTTGCCGAATTCCTTTAATTTATTTTTAATTAATTAAATTACATTTTATAATAATATACTAATTTTATCATTATTACTAATTTTTTTTTTATTTTTATTATTATTTTATATAAATTTAAATTTTTTTTATTAAATTTTATTAAAAATAAAATTTTTTATAATAAATTAAAATTTTTAAACAATATAAATTTTAAAATTTTTATTTTTAAATTAATTTATTATAAATTTTTATATTAAAGCTTATCCCTTAATATATTTAATTTTAAAATTTTATTTTTAATTATAATTAAAAATAAAATTTTTTAAATTTTAAATTAAATTTTTTTCTAAAATAACTAGATATATTTAAAAACGATTAACATTTCATTTCAAATTAATTATTAAAAATAATTTTTCTACATTAACTTTTATAATTAATTAACTCTTTTAAATTCGAGATTTTTTTTTAAAAAAAATATTTTTTAATAAACTCTGATACACAAGATACATTAAATAAAAATTACTTTACTATCAATTTATTTTCAATTATTTCAAATTTCTTCTTCAATACTAATTCATTATAAATTAAATTATTTTTTTTAAAAAAATACTTCAATATCCCCCAATATTAAAAATTTTTTTATTATTTATAATTTATTAATTTTTCCCCTCAAATTAATTAATTATTTTAATTTCTTTTCAATGTAAATGAAATACTTAATTCAAGCTCTAATTTGATCATTCTAGAAACACTTTCCAGTACCTCTACTTTGTTACGACTTATTTCAATTTTTAAATGAAAGTGACGGGCAATATGTACATATTTCAATTTTTAATCATTTTAATAAACTAATTAAAATTACATTTAAATCCATTTTCAATTAAATTTTACAAAATTCTTTCCACTTAAATATATTTATTGTAATCCATCTTAAACTTAATTATAATCTGCATCTTGATCTGAATTAAATTTTATTTTAAATTTTAAAATATTATTTTTATTAAAAAATATTTTTTTAACAATGATATACAAAATTATAAATTAAGTAAATTTATTCGTGGATTATCAATTATTAGACAGATTCCTCTAAATGAACTAAAATACCGCCATATTATTTAAGTTTCAATAATATTTTATTTACTATTTTAGTATTTTTAATTAAATTTTTAATAATAGGGTATCTAATCCTAGTTTAAAATAAAATTTATTAAATCATAATTTTATTATAATTTTTAATTAAATTAAAATTTCACTTAATAATTTAATATTTAATTTAATTATTTATTATTTATTATATACTGAAATAATTTAATTTAATTTTTGTTTAACCGCAACTGCTGGCACAAAATTAGTTATTAATTTAAATATTACTAAATCTTAATTTCTTAAATTTTTAATTTTAATTACTGTATATTTAAATTAATTATTATTAAAATAATTAAAATTTTATACTAAAATTTACATGTAAAATAAATTTATAATAAAATATAAAAAATATAAAAAATTTATTTATTCAGTTCAATTTTTACATAGATTTTTTTTTTTTTTTTTTTTATATTATATATTTAATAAACATTAATAAATTTTTAATACTTCTCTTATTTTTTTTCTAGTAATATTATTATAAAAATTAATTTAATTATAAATCAATTATAATTCAAATTAAATAAAAATAAATTATAAATATATATTTTAATTAAATAAAAAATTTAATATATATATATATTTATTAATTAATTAAAAATTTAATTAATTAATATAATTTTTATAATTTAAATATTTAATATTATATATATATATATATGTATATATTATTAAATAAAATTTATTAAACCGTAGTTAATAAATTTTATATTAATAATATAA